TAGCAATTTCTTCCTATGGAGCATCCAGTAACAAGAAGATGAAACCAGAAATATCGACAAATTCTTGGATGGTTAAAAGGAAAAAAAAAATAAAAAAGAGTCCACTTCTATAATTTCATCTCTATCTCTATAGAATTTGAATATCAGAATAGCCGATATAGTCATGATTCAACGGGTCAGGTCCACTTACTTTTTTTTTTTATTTTTTAACTTTAACGATGGGTTTGATTGGAATACTTTGGTTTGGTGATTTCTAATCAAGATTAGATATCTAGAATAGTTATGCTCCGGGATCAAAAAATATGAATAAGGAAACATGAGGAGAATATACCACTATAGTATAGGGTCGACTTCCCCTAAAAAATGTAATGATTAATTAACATAATGAATAAATGTTCAACAACTTTGTAAACTCTAACTGATAATACTCATTACATTATAATAGAATGGTGGTTTATAATGGCATGGCGGTTATCCTTTTGACAAATATCAACAAGATCTCTCTATTCTCCTCTCGGCTGAAAAACGAAGACTGGAGTTTCATGAAAAAAGCCCTTTATCGGATTTGAACCGATGACTTACGCCTTACCATGGCGTTACTCTACCACTGAGTTAAAAGGGCTTTCAAAAAAATGAATTAGCAATTCATTTTCCATTATGAGTCTACTGTATGTATATATGTACATATATTACATACATAGATACATGGATGCATAGGACTCATCCAGGAACAAGATATTTGATTTACTTAAGAAAATAAGTGAAGTCAGAAGTAAAGTCTAGGGTAAAATGCCTTTTTTGAGAAATACCAATACAGTGTTTCAAGACCGATGTCACTTTCTATATTGTATTTGCTTTTATTTTATCGATCCATCAGAACAAGATTTACTTGATTGATACGTGTACCAACACGACGACATAGATTTACAAAATTTGATTGAATGATGTCTTATCTGAACAAATCAATTAGTGCAAATTGAATAAATGAAACTTCTATCCTTTTTCTGTTAGACCAATCACTACTTGAACTAAAAGAATACTATACTTTTCTAGTTTATACTTCTTTTTTTTTTTTTATATTTGATTTTATCTTTATCATTTTATATTTTATTATATTAATTATATATTAGAATTTATTATATTAATTATATATTAGAATATTTATTATATAATTAAATGTATTAATTAATTGTATGTAATGTATTAAATGTATATAATTAGTAATGTATATAACTAATTTAATGGGATAATTAATGGGGAACCATAAAAAATTTTTTAAAATTCGAATTCTATTATATAGAATCGTGAAAATAGGAAAGGTCTTTCGGATCTAATCATACCATTACGTTATTATATTACTTATATATATTTTATATTGTATTGACAATTCCGAAAAACTGATGATACTATGATCATAGTATGGTGGTGGTCGGGCGGGTATGCCCCTATCGTCTAGCGGTTCAGGACATCTCTCTTTCAAGGAGGCAGCGGGGATTCGACTTCCCCTGGGGGTAGGGTACTGCGAAAGTAAGTTGATCGTGGATTATCAATTATCAAAAAACCCATATCATATATAATTGAATTATAAATTATATTATAAATTATATTATATAATTGATATTGATTCTTCCTGGGTCGATGCCCGAGCGGTTAATGGGGACGGACTGTAAATTCGTTGACAATATGTCTACGCTGGTTCAAATCCAGCTCGGCCCAAAAATTCGCCGCTTTCCTTTGCAATTTCTTTTCCAGAAATGCCCAATATATATGGAAGAATAAAGAAAAGAGTTGATTTTGTGTTGTTTTTTCTCATTGAAAGGTTGATAATCAATCTTGTAGCAATAAAAAGAATCACAGGATTACTAGTTAAACCGTGTTATTCTTACTATATTACTAGATAGAGTATAGTCCATATCTATTCTATGTAGATATCCGTATATCATTCATGTCTATGTTACAACACAGCAAACAGAATGCTCTTATGATATCACAAGAATATGTATGCTGTACATCCCGCTGGGATTGTAGTTCAATTGGTCAGAGCACCGCCCTGTCAAGGCGGAAGCTGCGGGTTCGAGCCCCGTCAGTCCCGAACTAGGATCCGACGATGTAGGGATCCTTATTTCTTTTTTTTTTATTTATCCTCAGACAGGCAATTTCCGTTTCTTCTATCGTATCGATTCATAAAAAAAGCTTAGCTTAGAGTTCAACGCGTCATTTTTTTTATTGCACTTCTACTACTTGGGTCTATAGCCAATAGAATACCGGTCATATGATATTTCATCAGATAATTAATTGTATAAGTCTAAGGAAAGATGTTGTATAAGGAAGAGGGCCATTTATAGAAAAGAGTGGAAAAAGATGAAAAATTCAGTAGGATTCTTTATCGGATCAGAAATCCCATTTTTACTTGGTATGGATAAAAGATCTTCCCATGTTATACTATTCAATTCTCGACGATGAGTCGATTTGATAGATTAGATATTGTTATTCATAACATTGATCCGATTCAGTATCATTAGGATGCCATTCAGCCCATTTAATTTACGGCAGTCAAATTTCTCATCTCTATGGGATTAGATCCCGAGTTATTGCGAAGAAAAAAACAATAAGATTATGGAAGTAAATATTCTCGCATTTATTGCTACTGCACTGTTTATTCTAGTTCCTACTGCTTTTTTACTTATCATCTATGTGAAAACAGTCAGTCAAAATGATTAAGTTGACTGATACTTTTACTTCTTATCAATGATTGAAGAAAAGAAAAGGATTTAAACTCCAAGTCTTAAATGAAATGATCGGACTGGAATCGACAGTATCTGAGATAGTATGGTAGAAAGAACTAAACTTTATAATAGAAATATATATATCTTTCTACCACACTATCTAGTATAGTAGACTATCTATTATTATATATATATATAATATATATATATAATATAAATTTTTATACAGATATAGGCTTGATAACATAGATCAATTTCCAATACGTCTGTACAATTATTTATGTAAATATAAATAAAATATGTAAAAAAGCACTCTAATTCTATTTATATTTTCTTTTCGTCGCTACAGCCATTTGTATGAATTTTGATCAATCCAAAATAAATAATAATTTAATTGAAGGTCAACTGTTCTATCCTAATTTCATTTCTAGGTTTCTTATAATTTTAATTAAATAAGGATCCCGAGATAGATCAAAATAATCAATGTAGGAAGAAAAGTGTGGGTATATTTTAGATATATAATTATATAAAAGAAAACAAAACCAAGGAATCTTTTTTTACCATTCAAAAGAAGTCATCGATTGAGCTATAAACAGATGATCCATGAAGTTCTATGGTAACTTCTTCGGATCTGGAAAAGGGGTAATAGATTCGTCGATTTGTCATGCTTAAACATGACATTAATTAGATGAGTCGATAAAGCCTAAATAAAATAAAATTTCTAGAAGTCTAAAATGTTAAATCTATGATATATAGATCGCTCAACGCAAGCAAGATTTTTTATGCGTAGGACCTGTTTGTTTGGACAACTACTAAGAGCTTGCAGTAGAAAGTATGTATCGCTGTAATAGCAGAACAACTTTCTCTTGGAACAGTAAAAGTGTAGAAGTAAAGAAAGAAGGGGAAACAAATAAAGGAAAAAAGAAAGGTTGCTTGTTTTTTATTGTAATATCTGTAATTCTGGTAAGAACCGGTTCAACAAATCAAAATAGAATAGAAAGAACTTGGTTGGAAAAAAATCCTATCATATGTATTCCGTTGATTTGAGTTTCGAAATACAACTATGGTAATCATTCATTGTTTGCTCGAATGGTTATTATTCATTAGTGTATTTTCTTATTCATATTTTACTGTATTACAGTAGAATTTGAAAACAGAGGCATTTTTATTTTAAACAGTTCGTAAAATAAAACAACAATTAATTAAACAATTGATACAATTCGATTACTCAATTAATAGTACTTCTAAAGTCCACTCCTTCCCCATACTACGAGTGAAAGGGAAAATGTAAAGACTACCATTAAAGCAGCCCAAGCGAGACTTACTATATCCATGTGAATTATGTCTCCTATCCTTATGTGAAATGAAAGAATTATTCCATTATTGATCACTAATCATAGTGGAATCAATGGTGTAGAGTCAAAATGGAATTATGACTTAAGGCTATTGATGAAGCAATCCCCAAAATCCATTCGTAATAAGTTCCTATATTAGGATATTTCTGGCTAGGCTGGTAGAATCAGTAAAGATTAGGCACAAATACGATATACATGCTTTGGGAATATCAAGTGAATGCTCCTATCCTAATAAAATAAAACATGTAGGAATAGTAAGACTCACTGTTTGTTGACTTTTTTTCATAACATAAACAAAAAAAAACATACATAAAAATATACTATCAAGGTAGATAACTATCTATTCTATACCTATATTCTCTCTAAGACGTACAGTTTCTCTTTCTGTGAAAGAATTGGTGCGATATTACATTTTTTTTTGTAATCTCCTGAAAGAAAATTTTTTTACCTTTATTCTATCTCTATAAGATAAGGCCAATCAATCAATATTGATTCGTTGATTGAGCACTAAGAATTTCTTGTGAGTTTGGAGACAAAGTCTCTTTATTCATTCCTTTACACAACTCCTAAATTGATTTCTCATCAGCCTATCCAATCCAATTCTATACTGAATCAGTAGACACTAACTACCTTAGTAGTGTAGAGTAAGTAATTAAATTAGGAAGATTTGATAGTCTTTCCTATCATCCATTTTGAATCCTAGAAGCAAAAACAGAGAGTCCTTTCTAGGACCTATGGATCATTCTTAAAATCAAGTATTGACAAGGCTTAGGCCTTTATCTCTGTTTCTGTTGGGTTCGTCGATTTGGGTTTAGATCAGCAGGATAAGAAATCTCGAGTTTTTTGTTGAGCAGGCGACACCCAGATTTGAACTGGGGATAAAGGATTTGCAGTCCCCCGCCTTACCACTTGGCCATGT